TTCATCGAATTAGATCGATGATCTAGCACTGATGGAATTTCTATTCTGTTTACTGAATCACATGAAATTTTATCCAACTCCATATTTGGAATGAAATGTATGAACTACGTTTGAACGGAGGAATAAAGAGAATTTTCTACTTAAATTGGAAGTTGCAACAGATCAAAATGGAAAGGAATTGATAAAACAGTCCTAGAAACAGAATTCTGTCACTTAGACTTATTAAAGTTAAAGTCATAAGGTTTTGTATATAATAGCAAAACAAAAAGGATTTCAATTATACCATTATTATGATATTACATATTCGAATTTGAGAAAAATAAAAGGATTCGGTATTTGGGAGATAAATACAAAGACAGAAAAATCAGAAACAACATAGGATCCATTTTTTTAGCACTTAACCGTCTTTATGTTAGAGATTTCGTTATTCAAAAAAAAAACGATTCGCAGAGAAGAGAAATATTTCTACTTTACTTTACTGATTTTTGAATAGAATATGATTTGAAGTGTATAAGAAGGGTTGCACTTATTAAACACGTATGCGGATAGCTATAATATCCGACTTCTCTTTTATTGCCGGTTCTATTCGGGACAGTCCGGGTCGTGTTCTATCAAAAGAGAATTTCTATTTAATGCAAAATTGAAGTGAAGTAGGATAATTTTCTAATAATTACCTATAGACAATATATCTAAATAATAGATATCTGTGTAACAATTTATGTTCTGGGGTTTACATATACTGATATGTTTTGTTATAATTGAAATTGAGAAGGATTTTTTGATTGAAAAAATAAATACTGATTAGTTCTGTCTCAATTTGTATTTTCTTATGTCATTAGGAAAACACAATTTGCGATTCAAATCCCAGAATCGTCATTAATTCGAACTAAGTAGTCAATAGTTAATGGTTCAAGTTTGTCGGCTGAAAATCCACATTTGATTTCTCAATAGAAAAGCCAGAGAATGTTTTTAGCATTGTGGATTTTCCAATACTATACAATCAATCGAAGGGATGGATAAAATCCAAAAAGGGTGTTTCTTTTAGGAAAAGGATTAAGGAAAACAGGAGTCAAAATCCAAGTACAATAAAACTTCAGCAATCTGGGAAAATTTTCATCTATTTTGTATTATTTTGGCGGCATGGCCGAGTGGTAAGGCGGGGGACTGCAAATCCTTTTTCCCCAGTTCAAATCCGGGTGTCGCCTGATCAACAAAAAAACCCGAAATCTCTTCTTCTCTTCGGTTCCGCTTATAGAACTCGCAGAATTCTTCCCCGTTAGAAGCAGAGGAAACAGACTGTTAATGCTTTGTTGATTCTAAGCATGTGGTCTGAGGGTTTTCTAAACAAAAAGAGTGTGAATGCTCGTTCGCATCTAGGATTCAAGGAAATATTCGAATCTACTGGTAGAGGGTCTATCAAGACTTCACGATTCCCTTATATTACTAAGGGAGTGTCTAATGACTGGATCTTGAATCAGATTGTAGAGCCTGAATAGGAAATCTGATTCAATTAAGAGTTTTGGAAGGAGGTGCAATATACGACGGACTCGCGAGAATCTCCGAGTGCTCAGGTATCCAACCAATATTAAATTGGATTGATAATTGACTTTTCTATTTTATAGAAAAAGGGGCAAACAGAAAGAATTTCTTTGCGGCAACCCCTAGACAAGCCCCCTCTTTCAGAGCGATAATGGGGAAGGGGGGTACCGGATCAAATGGGGAAATAGAGGTCTGTAATAGATAGAGATTTCTGGTTTTTCGTGATTTCTCCCTTGTCTGTTTTTACTTACTAAGGTCAACAAAACAAAAAAAGAATAGGCCTTATTATTCTTATTCCTACATGTTCCCATTCCCTTCGGATCTTACTACGTATTTTGCTTGTGTTTAATCTTTCCCGATTCGAAATCATAATCGATTTATTGGATTGGTTTCTCGATAGTGTTCGGTCAGAATCCCTTTTTGACTCTGCGCCATGGATTCCACTATTATTAGGGAGGAATAATGGAAAAATTCCTTCGTATTTATAGAGATAGGGGACATAATTCACATGGATATAGTAAGTCTCGCTTGGGCTGCTTTAATGGTAGTCTTTACATTTTCCCTTTCACTCGTAGTGTGGGGAAGAAGTGGGCTCTAGAAGTACTACTAATTGAGTTGAGGAATCAAACCGTATCAATTGTTTTATAGATCGTTCTGCAACGCGTTTTGAACTATTTAAAATCAAAATCTCTGAATTTCGAATCCCATTGGACTCCAATGGAGTTATCTATGATATGAATCATACTCTTTCTCTCAAAGAGATATTTCAGTGATTCCCGTGTTTGTATTTCGAAAAGAAAGGGATTCCGATGATTGGAAATTTCTTCTAACCTAAAATTCTTCCGAAATTTTCTATTTCAATCAATGGAATGAGCTCTTACTATCTTTATAGATAGATACTGAGAAAGACTAGACTTTTTTTTATTTCTTTCCCTCTTTATTGTTCAAAGAAGAAGACGTTTTGTTAAGTGTATACGCACTTTCTATGAGAAATGATATAGAGATAGTGGTTATCTAATGAGAGACTATGCAATAATAAGATCTTACCTTGAGCGAGTCACATATGGGGCATTTACCGATTGGTTTCTAATTTTAGAAAGTCGATTTATGCTTTATCGACTTATTTCATATCATGGTTCGGGCATTAAAAATCGGTGAGGTTTTCTCTTCCTTATTAGTAAAAGGAAAGGAATTAGAATCCTAAGATAAGAGTGATTTCCGATTGATCGGAACAAATCGATGTAGTAAATTGGGTGTTATGTCAATTCCATACAATATATGATATGGAATTAATATACATCTATGAAGAGAATATTGTAGATTGATCTATAAAAACTTAAGCCTTTATCTTTATTCTAGATTACAACTTTATAGACTAAAAGATAGATAGTATGGTAGAAAGATGCATCTATTTCTTTCTACCATACTATCTATCTTTTAGAATACTGCCGATTATAGTCCGCTCATTTCATTTAAGTTAAGACGCGAAATTGGAATCCTTTTCATTTGACTTCGTCAATTTTCGATAAGAACTCAGAAGGAAAGTTTCGTTCAAATGAATTTTCAAATTCAATTGAATTAATCATTTTGACTGACTGTTTTTACGTAAATGATAAGTAGAAAAGCGGTAGGAACTAGAATGAATAGCGCAGTAGCAATAAATGCAAGAATATTTACTTCCATAATCTTATCGTTTTTTTTACTTCGCAATAACTCGGGATTTAATCCCCTAGAGATGATAAATATTTCATCTGTAAATTCAATGAATGAATTACCTCTCGATGATCTTGAATCGGATCAATATCATGAATAACAATATCTGATCTATCAAATCAATTCGTCGTCGAGACTTGAATAGTATAACATAGGAAGTTCTTTTATCCATACCGAATCCAAATTTGGATTCCTGACCCAATCAATCCAAAATTCCTTTATTTAGAATCCATTTCCTTGTTTTTTTCTATAACCTACCTTGCGTCTTCCTTGTACAATCATCTGATAAAGGATCATCAGATTGCCTTTCCACTTCGATTAGTCACATAGTTACAAATCTAAACAAACAATAAAAGCGAAATGGAAAAATAGAAAAGAAAAAAGAAATAACAACCCCTTATTTGCTTTGGGAATGAAAGTATGCCCCCCGACACCCTTTCATAGTTCATAGAAAGGGAAAAAATGAATTGATGTATTTATGGGATATTGGATCCGTCGGGACTGGCGGGGCTCGAACCCGCAGCTTCCGCCTTGACAGGGCGGTGCTCTAACCAATTGAACTACAATCCCAGGGAAATAAGGGATCTAGCAGAAAATTTGATTCTTTTTTATCTTCGTATGGGGTATTTCTGAAGGACAAGAGAGGGTTAGACCATTTCATGGTAGATTGGCGAATTATTGGGCCGAGCTGGATTTGAACCAGCGTAGACGTATTGCCAACGAATTTACAGTCCGTCCCCATTAACCGCTCGGGCATCGACCCAGGAAGAATCAATTTTAGGCTTATTGGTAATCCATGATCAACTTCCTTTCGCAGTACCCTACCCCCAGGGGAATTCGAATCCCCGCTGCCTCCTTGAAAGAGAGATGTCCTAAACCACTAGACGATGGGGGCCGACTTGTCCAACCGCCCTCATACTATGATCATAGTATGATCAGTTTTTTGAAATTGTCAATATAATGGAATGATATGATTAGATCCAAAGAATCTTTCCGTTTTTCAGAATTGTATAGAATTGTTGGATTCGTCATTGATATTCATTATCAATCGACATTCTCTATATAAATCTACTAAAATAAATCTAGTAAGCGGGATCAAGAAGTTATCAAAAATTTTCTCTAAGACTTTAGTTCAAGGGGACAAGTAGAATCTCTTCATCACATGATTCGATGAAATATCTTGAAATTTCTTTTATGTCGAATTGGTAAGTGTACATGTATGTTATGTACCAATCAAGCCAATTTTGTTTTGATAGGAATCATCTCAATAAAAAAAAATTAAGGCGGGTCTTGAAACAATTCATTTTAGCCTAGACTTGCTAGGCAAATCCATTTGATTATTCCAAAATCAGCCACTAGCCACCATGAGTCTACTGCATATACTTATGTATATAATATATGTGCATATAGAAATTTTATCCACATAGTGATTCGTTCGGGAATTAAATCAAATAAGCCCTTTTAACTCAGTGGTAGAGTAACGCCATGGTAAGGCGTAAGTCATCGGTTCAAATCCGATAAGGGGCTTTCATTTTTTTTTTCATAAAAGTCCAGTCATAGTATTCAGAAAATAGAGATCTTTTTTTTATTTATTTAGTTGAAATAAAAAAGGAACTAACAAAATAATACGTTATCATTATACTGAATACTGAGTTAGAGTATAGTAGTTCTAGTTAGAAAGTCGGTAAATATTCATTATTATGAATACGCCCCTTGAATCATCAAAGATCTTTATTTTGCATTATACC